AACCAGCGTATGCCCATTCCTCCTTTGATGACTCCCAGTAGAGAAAGCCTAACAATTTTCGGTTCGGATGTGGATTGAAAGGAAGTTGGGGATGGACATAGATCCTTCCGCCTATCCGGAGTGTTGGAAATCAAGCAATGGTTTGTTTATTATTTCCCGATAACTGGAAGCAATCTTCACTGGCACAAGGATCTCCTCACAGCAACCTCCACTACGATAGAATCCGAAAAGGAGTTGACGAAGGCTTCGAGTAGTGCGAGATAGGCTAATCACCAGACTGCTCTGGAATAGGTGAATCGCCGGAGACAATAACGAGTGAATCTAGTTTCGAGAGCATGCCTGACTATGACTCTAATAGGGGGCGTAGAGTTTCTAAGTGAAGGCAAGCGCAACTATCTATTTCATATCCTCCCTGTCAGCAAGGCAGGTCCGCTATAAAGCCTACCGGCCAGACAGTTCTCAAGAACGGGAAAGCCGACCAACAGACTATTCCATAACCGACTCTTGTTGTCGAATCGAGGCGCGAAGCGGGCTCTAAAAGAGTGTTCTTCAAGCGAGCAGTCTTTCTATCTTTTTGGGTTGCATGCCCAAGGCAATGTTTTTTGTAGATTGAGATGGATTTATCTTCGCTATCGTGCCTCTTCCTTGTACCAGTTGATGCTGCGGCAGTGCCTAATATGAGTTTGCTCCTGCCTCATCAAGCTTCGAGGTTCCCATCGATGACAGAGGTTTCCACCACTGAACTTGCTTATGCTCCCTTTTGATCGAGTGCTATTTTGATCAAAAAGATTGAGTAGGAACAAGCAACGAGCAAGAAAACGGATGCGCTAACGCGCAACTTCGCGCTAGGCGCTCACTCCGTTGCTTGTTCTTGAGCGCCGTTGCTTGTTCCGTTTTCTTTCTGGTTGGAATTGGCTTCAATCGAGATTGCCTCGGCTTCTGAGGCACATGAGGAACCGGCCTAACTTCAATCGAAATCCCAATCAAAGACAAGCAAGGCCAGGATTTGAAAGAGAAGATTCACTTTCCGGAATTCCAAGTGACATGATTCCTTCAGAAGCTACAGTGGAATGATCGAAGTCTCCTTCAGGTTCAGCCGAAGAGATCGAAGCGAAGTCATCAATGAAACCATTCGCATGGTCTCTCCTAAGACTGACCTCTTTTCAAAATGAACCGAACCTCGATACCACGAGAGACGGCCATCCCTCTAGGTTGCACACCCCCTATTAGATCGTTCTATTCGTGCTTTTAAAACGACCCCGTCGGTCCGCTCCTTTGAATGGACATTCTTAGCTGTCCTCCGAGGGTGAACACCCCATAGATCAGACCGTGAACTCTTTCAGACCCTTAGTTTCACTTGGTTGGGGCAGAGTTTCAGCCTACCTTCCACCGAATATCAAAAAATCTGAAAGCTGCCTAACCTGCTGACATTCCGGCGAAGAGAGTCATTATTTGTGTCACACCCTCGAATTCGAGAGAAGGCTTTCCTGTTATCTCTCACATTATAGGCATTGAAGCGATCGAGCGAGAGAAAGAAAGAACACTATTGCACACGCCCCTCATTCGCCCTTGACTAAAAGGCAAAAGCAGCTGAAGCCCTTCCGATCAGATCACCCCTCGATGAACCGCTGATATGAGTATATATACTGATATCTAAATCAAGATTTTGAAGTATGACTAATCTTAGGAAGAATCGTAGTTCCTGCACCTTGCGTAGCGTCTCCCAGTCCACCATGGCTTGCACGCACTTTCTCTTGATCCAACCCCGTCGCCCCAAGGAACTAGACCTTATGCAAAGCACCTTTTTCACATAGAGCTGTGTTCCAGATCATAAGGGAAGGCTCTATGTGAAAAAGGTGCTCCGCGTGTTCTTCCTAGTATACACAACAATCTCATCCGGTCTATTTAGTATCAAATAGCACAGACTACGAGACACTTCTCTAAGTAGGGGCGAAATAAGTCATTCATTCATCTTTGTGCAAAAGGAGGCATTGGTTAGACCAAATTCCATTACTCTAAACTCTAATGCTCCCAGGTCGTCTTGCCTTCGTCGCCCTCAGCTATCCGCACTTGGTAGTACCCCGATCGCCAGTCCAACTTGGTGAAATACCTTCCCGCACCGAATTGATCAAAAAGTCCGCGATGAGTGGCACGGGCTCTTTTTTGATTGTGAGTGTTGTTATGGGCCCGATAGTCGATACATAGACGGAGGCTTGCGTCATGCTTCTTCTGGAACAGCACCGGTGCCCCGAACGGTTCCTTCAAGGCTCTGATATAGCCGGCATAAATCAGCTCCCTTTTTTGCTTCCTTAGCTCTGATAAAGGGGAATTTGAAGGCGCAAAGCCTCCGGTTCCAGCTCTATCTTATGGTCCACCGGCCTTCTCGGGGTAAGGGTCTTCGACACTCAGGCATGAAATCCTCAAAATATCTGAGAACCCCCGCAATATCCCCGGGGACAGCCTGGTCCTCTCTGATGATAGCTCAGCGCAGCCTTTCTTTATGCCTTGCTTTTTACGGCCCTGCTATCATAAGATAGAGGGAAAATTGCTGTAATTCCAGGCCAGCACTCACTCTTCATTGAATATCTATCTGCCTTCAAGGCCACAATGGTTTCACCAAGGGGCCTCGCCTCCAGAGTCAAATTGGGGAGAAAACTCCTTCAAGGCTTTGACAACCATTCCGAGGAAGACTTTCCCAACAACAGAATCAAAGATTGCGAGGTACTTCGATAGCATCAAAAAAGTACCTTCCAGTTCAGCTTTGTCATCTAGCTCGGGCAGTTCCAAAAGAAAAAGAGGGCCCGACGGCGAGAAGAGAAGACTCCCAGAAGGTCTCCAAACAAATATCGCCCTAGAAGGAAGGCGTAGGCATGGAGCGAATACAATCACCTCTTATCTTATTGAACAACTTCTATCACTAATCCCAGGAGGAAGCAAGAAGACGAGCCTTCTCCTTCATCTACACAATCTTCCCATGATCCAATTGAATCAGCCCAAGTCACTTCGGATACTACAAAAATGGAAAAAGTTCTAGAGGTGTTGGGAGCCCAGTGCACGAGCCTTTAGTTATAATTCAGACCATATTGATTCATTGTCTGGTGAAATGTTGACTGACCCATACGACTTCAAAAAAGGGGGGGCGAGGAAGGAAGATGCCTTCAAGTCTTTCTTCTTTGTTTGCCCACAGATCTCCTTTTAGGAAGATGTCTATCTATGTCATAAATGTGCCTCCTCCAGTCCGGAGTCAGCTCCGATTGCAAGAAGTAGCTGCGCTATGCCCGAGAATCCGATTTGAATCTTTAAGAAGGTAGACAGATACCGAAATTCCAGAACGAGCAGCTTCTTAGGGAATATCTAGACTTCTTGGACGAGGAAAGGGAACGGGCACAGCTCAGAACTGCTGCCTACCGGAAGGATGGATCGTTTTTACAACTCCCGGATAAAAGAAAGAACATCTGCAATTGGTGACCTCGTCCTCCGTAAGGTCGAAGCAACTGGAAAGGATCCTGGGAAACTGGGAGCAAACTGGGAAGGTCCTTACCGCATCAGAAGGAAGGATAGTCGCTTCGGGTTCATACAAGCTTGAATCGCTTGGAGGCCACCCTCTCCCAAGAGTTTTGAACTCGGAAAAAACCTAAGGAAATATTACCAGTGAGCTTATGCTGTAAGCTCATTCACTATGTGATCATAACTTCATATCCCATTGTCATTTTTCAATATGAAAGGAAAATAGTCTTGATCTAGCATCTGTTTTTATCTGACTGTGTTTTAGGCTAACCTGCAATGTAACCAAGACTATAAGTCACGATCATAATGTCTTGGGAAAACACTCCAAAGGTTTTCTCAATCGTTTGTTTAATGAAGATCAGGTTTTTCACTCCCTTTCTTTCGCCCTGGTTACTCTTCCTTTGGTAGGTCACTGAATTGCTTTCGTTTCAGGCGTACGGCTTGCTTCCCGCCTTATCCGCTGAGCCTATCCGACTTTGATTGGATGTGTGAAACATATCGTACCTGATCTCTGGAGTGGGGCCTCAAGCGAAAGCCCAGCTTCTTTCTAGCTGTTAGACGTTCTACCTGGATGTAAGCTGTTCTAAGCGCTAATCCATATTATAATAAGAACATCTTTCCATCCTCCCAAAACAAAAGACACCTGTAGGGTAGGCTGTCGAGTAGGAAGGTCCTAGAGTCAAGCTATTCCTTATTGAAGGTTGATTCCCAAGGTTGAAATCTTAACCAAGGTCAAGGAAAGCCGTGGATAAGTATCAGTCAAGATAGATCATCTTCGCTACCTGTCCGAGCAAAGGGGCGATCAGTCCAACTGGATATGGGTAATAAATTACCTCGTTCAGGATCTCAAAATAAAGGAGAAAGTGTTTCTTCTCGGGTCAAGCTAGACGGAGGTTTTCCATCTGTTCCTGCATGTAGGTTCAAAAACAAGAATTCCGATATGATAACTGATCCAAGACAACTACTTTTTCAACTAGAAGGATAGGTCATTATGGGCCCTTTACACCTCGAAGGCGATCTCGAATCACGGTTTTTCCTCACCTAGTCAGATCAGGATGAAAACTAAATTCATCGAGGGGCGATCAAGTTTTGGTTTGGGCGGAATCCATGTGCTTAAGCTCCATACGTGGGATTTGGAGAAGCCTTCTAAGCCCATCTGTCTATACGCAATTCCTAGCTGACTTGCCCTCTCTCTTCCTTCCCCACCCACCTAACCTCTTTACCAGGTTGGTTTTTTGCCCTCAAATTCAATGGGACAAGTCCCTTCTTCGGGTAAGCTACATTTCCTTCCTTTCTGTTTCTCTTTCATCTCTTGTGCTTCTACCGCAATGTTTTGTGGTTCAAAACAGTCTGTTTGCTAGATTGTTGATGAGGGCGAAGGATAGGGTATCTAACCCGAAAGCCCGGGCTGCACTTTTGATCAACTGAGGATGTATTTAAGAAAGTCCACTTTTCCTCTTATCCTCTTTCAGTCTCTTTGTGAGAGCTATTTTCCCGTTGCCGACTCGGCGAATCGAAGACTGGTAACTTCACTACTGACTCTTCGATTAACAAACTCGGGAAAGTGACACCAGATGAGTTTTTTCCCACCGGGCCGGGAGGGTCAAAGACTTCCTGGAGTAGAGTGTACTACTCCATTGGATAAAAGAGTGATTTAAGTACGTTCACTGGAACTGGAGTTTAGCACACTCACCTGATGTACACTTATCAAAGTCAAAGCCGTTCTTTTTTGTCACTTCCTGGAAGTAAAAACTCGAGAAGAAAGAGCTTTCTCGATTTGGTCTTATGTGGAAGTGTTATGATATGGTAGCTGAAAAGGGTGTGACTTGGAAACCTCTGTGCTTAAAAGAACATCTCCCAGGATATCTGAGAATGTGACTAGGTAAAATCTCCGGTAATTCTTTATTGGTTGAGCCTTCTGGTCTAACCAGCTTGTAAAGGAACCATCGAAAAAAGAGATTGTTGAATCCGAATTTTCAATCTAAGGTGAGTAGACTCTGAATCATTTCCAAATCATGTCTTTTTTTTCTAATAATCAAACCATCTCCTGAGCTGAGATCTTTTTCAATAACATTCATCTCGATAAATAGGAAAGGCAGTTTGAAGTAAAGAAGGGTAGGAGAGAATAGGCCATCTACTATTTGATTGAGCAAAAAATTGACCGACTGCAAGTCGAGATATTAACCATTATAGAATCCCTGTCTTGCTTTGGTTTGGGCTACTCAATGCCTCAGACACTACTACCTATTGTCTTATCTGGTACTGCTCTTGCGCGCATGGACCCGCTCAAGTCTCTCTTCGAGAAGCCGGTTGTTTCAGGCCGAATTTCTAGGTAGCAAATCTTGTTTTCAGAGTTCGATATCATTTATGTCAGCTATAAATCGATGTTAGGACAAGTGCTTCTCACCTTGGACGTCACCCTTTTCCATGTTACGAGCCGCCCATGATGGATTTGTTTCCGGGTAACAAAGTCTTTTACACTGACATTGAGTATAGAGAATTTGATCTTTTTTGGACCATGTACTTGAGGAGCGTTGAATTCGAAAGGAAAATGGCATTGGGATCGTGTTTATGTCACCAGAAGGAGTGGTTATCCCGAAGGCATATCAGCTGGGCTTTCCTACGACCAAGAGCATCACTGAGTATGAAGCATTTATTGCCGGACTTCGAGCTGCACTCTGCCTCGATGTCCGTGAAGGTCATAGCAGATTCAAAGCTGGTGATCAGCCAAGTTCTGGGTTAATTGAAGACTAAGGACCGGTCCCTTTTCAAGAAATGTCAATCGAGCTCATAAAGCAATTCAAAGAAAGAACTTTGACCTGAGAATGCATAACCGGCTGGCTGATTCTCTGGCTACGCTAGCATCAATCGTGAAAACCCTGCACGGAGTCTTTCGTTGTGGAAAGAATGGATGCCCCAGCAACGGACACCATTTGGCGAAATCAGGAAAATTCTATATCACGGGTCCCAGAACTCACTAATTCCAATGCGTCCTTGAAAGAAGAGCCCTATTAGATTTAGATAGATAAGTGCTAGGAAAGGCATTCAGGAGCTTCAAGCCACTCCCCATAGGGGGAGGAGCCGATGGACACTGCACCTTCGGTGACTTCACTTCGTTCCTTACCCTCTCGGACAAGTTGCTTTACGCTCTTCAATTTCACAAGCAATTGAGTTGCGATCCGCTTATAGTCGAATGGCTTCAGGCTCCTCTCTGGGGCTTGGGGCAAGCGACTTTTTGACTTGATTTCCCTTGATGCTTCTTTCCCGATGTTTTGGAGTTCATGCTCTCAGTTCCTTGGGTGGGGCCTTGCCCATTAACCCGAACAGACTTTCTTGCTTTCCGCTGGAAAGAAGGCTTTCAGAGGGATTTCCCGATGAGAGAAGGTTTCCTTCAACTATCTGCCACTATCTAATCTAAATACAGGCCAGGCTGGGAACTGCTTGTCTCGTTACACAAAAGCTCAACTCAGATAATTTCCTACTCCTACGGTTGAAAGCGCGGGCGATCACTCATCTCGGGACTATTCATCTGATCTAGCTGGCTGCCCTTGCTTTTTCATTTCCCTGTCTAATTTACTGGTCGCCTAAGCTTTCTCAAGACGATGCACGGGACTCTTTCTCTTCCTTCCCTTTCTCCTCTATCGCTGGAAGTCAAGTTGTTTTTTTTTCAGTCTAGTAGCTAGTAGCGGGACTATGAATCGATAAAGATCCGGCTTACGCTCCTCTGCCTTTGTTCAAGATTCCCTCCCCGCCGATCACCCTGTAATTGAATGAATTGGCTTATCCTAGCCCTGGATCTCCTAGCTCTAGCTCTTAGCTATACTACTTTCTTTATAATATAGCAGAGTGATCAAAATGGATATTCAAACTCTTCTTTTCCTAAGAACAGGGGGTAGGTTATGGGTAGGCAGAATAGAGTTCTCCCTTTTGATTGTATTCTTCTTATGTTATGGCGAGGACCCAGTGGAATTGGTTCGTTCCTGACCGGCATTGGTTTACCGACCTTCGCCCTTGAGACTATCTCAGGTTCTCACCTTTTTTTTGGAATTCACAACCACTCTGTTCCAACCACCGCTTCAGTCCCCGGGGCATTAGGTCTGATTTCCCTACCCCTAAAAAACTGCTTCGTAGATTGACGTAGCAATCGATGCTGAATACGATGATTTCAGCATCGGTATTCACAAGGGAATGAGCAGCTCTCTTGCGCCGAACTTAGGCTAAGTTGGATCCTGGTAGGGTAGAAGCTCTGGCTTTCGAAAGGGCTGCTTTGCTGGTTGAGTGAGGGTAAGGTGCGCAAATGCTTTTTTTGAAGCAGGAAGAGAAGACCGTGAAAGCACTTGCTCGGTCCGGGTAAGCCCCTTTCCCCGATCGCTTCGATACGACAGCAAGGTAGGGTTCTTCGCTCGATATGATGAACCCGGTACCTGGTATTGGTAGTAGCATTAGAGATCTTCCCCTGCCCTGTCTGAGTTTAGAGTCACGGGGGAAGTAAACTATAGGGCTATTCCCATTGTTGTCTTCTTTAAATAATGCTTTGTTTGTCACCGGGCACAGCGCTGCGAGAAAAAGCTTAGCGCACTACACTAAGAGTAGACAGCACACGTAAGCTAGCAGAGTAGACAGCATATGAGACGGCAATGGTTCAAGCTCATCGAACTACCACACCAGGGATTCAAAACCTGCCCTATGGTTTCATAAGAGCTTATAAAAGGAGTTTTTTTTAAAGACCGATCATAATTCATTTTCACTAGTAGCTTTTCATTACACACAAGAACGAGTGTAGGTTTCAGTTCAGTCTACGGTCTCTCCACCGAAAGTCGGATATCCAGAATCACTGACCCTGCGTGAGCAGAGTGAGGAGTGAACGGACTCAAGTTTTCAGGAGGGGCTCCGGCTTCTAAGGAATGAGAATGGGGATCGGCACCCTTCCTGCTGTGAGAGCTTGACTGATGCCGCTACGCCCGGCTTGATGTTCACTGTCCTAACTTCCCTATCCTGGGTGCTTTGGTTTGGTATGCGTCTTCATTCACCTACCTTCGGAGAACAAGCTAGACCCCCAATTGTCACTAAGACCACTCTGAGGATGGAATTCCAAACGATGATTAAAGAGATGCGCGGAATAATCAATTATCGCCTCATCCTCATTCCGCTGGTTGTGAGGCAGGTTCTTTTTTCTTCCAATGGGTCAGAAGCCCGAGCAAGGCCTAATCCCTCTTCCTGGGATAACTTGGAATCAGGAGGAAAGCTGGCGAAACTCCAACTACTGCTTTTTTTACTGGTGCTACGGCCGCTGCTGGTATATTCGTTTTTCAGTTCGTATCGGGCCTTGCCTCGATCAGTTTATTCCCTGGTCATTTCGTAGGCACACATATATGGTATCCATATAGGGAGGGATCGCCCATACATAGTGCTCATGCCCATGGGCAATGCGAGTTCAGGGACGGCCGTAGCTTAAGGTTCTTCTTTTTAAGGTTACATGTTCCCACAAAAAGAATCAAAGGCCCTGATACGAACTGGTATAGGCCGGTCTTTCATATGTTTCTCACAGCCAGACAAAAGCGTTCCCACTACGGTCGAAGAGATGATTCAGCCGGCCAACCAACCAGATAAAAAGGTCAAGCTCAGTCATTGGAAAACCTGACGTGGGCTCGCACGCGAATAGGCCCAGCCCAGTCGATAAGCTTGAGGAGGGTATAGGAAATCAAGAACCTAGCTGTGGATGGGTCCCCGCGCTAAGACTTTGCACTTGGCTAGTTCGCGTGGATCACTCACCTCTCAACGTGATTCCATGATGATCGAAGGGTTCGGTAAATGGGTGAGGATAAAAATGAAATATCATCCCATGCATGCCCTAAAATGCCCAATACATGTAGCAGACTCTTTAGGGTCATATAAATACATATGAGTCTGTAGGGTGGTCTCTTGACCTTCAGCTTAGATTCGCATGAGGACGATTTCTGGATCTAGTAAGAATGATATCGGACATGATCAATAAATAGTAGAATCAGTAGACAGGAAAGAGGGAAGCGACGGAAGAGGGAAGGAAGTCAGTTGAATTTGGTAAATCGTATAATAAGAGAAAGGCTGCACATCAAAAGAAAAGGGGAGTGAGTGGGCTAGGATCGAGAAAGGTTAGGAAAGGCGAGAAAGAATGTTCATCTAATAAGATAACGAAAGGCTTTTCCGGCTTGAAGAAGGAAAGTGGCATAAGCAAAGGAATGATATCTGATTCGGAAGCAGGGGCGAGAGCTCAATCTGAGTGATTTTCAAAAATCACCAGAAATACATATATAAAGTAGACCTTTCTCATAGGGGTCAAGGTAGCAAGCTATTCAACCAACCATAAGTCAGAGCTTGAAGCTAGCGCTCCTCACCAAACACAAACCCTGCTAAGCAACAAGGCTCAGCTAGGGCACAGGAGAACTCAGGGAGGGGAGTTACATAACAGAGATGAAAAAACTCATTCGATTCCAGGTCGGCGGGGCCTTCAAGC